TGATTATTAAACATAGGGTATAGTATTACTATAGATTAATGATTATTAAACATAGGGTATAGTATTACTATAGATTAATGATTATTAAACATAGGGTATAGTATTACTATAGATTAATGATTATTAAACATAGGGTATAGTATTACTATAGATTAATGATTATTAAACATAGGGTATAGTATTACTATAGATTAATGATTATTAAACATATACTGGGTACTGCTATGCAGGTGTGGTGAGCACCATACGTATGGCAACTGCTGTACGTACGAGCATAAATAGGTGGTTAGATTTTAAGGAGTTTATTCTCTAAGAGGCCTAAAGTGGGAACAAGGAGGACAAAGATTAAAAAGTAGAGGGCTGAGGTAATTTGGCCGATGATAATAAATGGATCTTCCACTGGCTGTCCTCCGATTCATGTGAGGATAGTTGTGTTGGCGATTAAGGTTCAAAAAAAGATTTTCGCGATAGGTCGGAACATAAGGGAGCGAAGTTTGGAGGTGTGGGTGAGGGGTATTAAGAAGAGAATGAGGATGGAGAAGAGAAGGGCTAGGACTCCTCCCAGTTTATTGGGGATTGAGCGGAGAATAGCGTAGGCAAATAAGAAATATCATTCTGGTTTAATGTGAGGGGGTGTAACTAGGGGATTAGCTGGTGTAAAATTGTCTGGGTCTCCGAGCAGATTGGGAGAGAAGGTTGATAGGGCTGCTAGTGCACCAAGTAAAATAACGAAGCCGAAGAGGTCTTTATAAGAGAAGTATGGGTGGAATGAGACTTTGTCTAGATTAGAGTTGAGTCCGGTGGGGTTAGATGACCCTGTCTGATGCAAAAATAGAAGATGAATTATGCTCACAGCAGCGATAATAAACGGAAGGATAAAGTGGAATGTGAAGAATCGGGTAAGAGTTGCATTGTCTACTGAGAACCCCCCTCAGATCCATTGGACGAGGTCGTAGCCGATGTAGGGGGCGGCTGAGAGAAGGTTAGTAATTACTGTGGCACCTCAAAATGACATTTGCCCCCATGGAAGAACATAGCCGACAAAAGCTGTGGCTATTACTAAGAATAAGAGGATTACTCCGATGTTTCATGTCTCTTTGTAGAGGTATGAGCCGTAATAAAGGCCCCGTCCGATATGGAAGTAGATACAGATAAAGAAAAATGATGCACCGTTGGCATGAAGATTACGAAGGAGCCAGCCGTTATTAACATCCCGACAGATGTGGGCGATAGATGAGAATGCGAGGGAGGTATCGGCTGTATAGTGTATAGCCAAAAATAAGCCGGTGGCGATTTGGGCAATTAGGCATACGCCTAGAAGTGATCCGAAGTTTCATCAGGCGGAAATGTTGGAGGGGGTTGGGAGATCAATGAATGAGCCGTTAATAATTTTGAGGATCGGGTGGGATTTACGTATTGTGGGGGCCATAAGGTTTTTGTAGTTGAATACAGCAACAGCTTTTCAAGCTGTAGGTCTAGGTTAAAGCCCTGGCAGAAATAATGAAAACAGAATTATGTTTATTAGTGGGATTATTGGCGGTGGCTTCAAATCCATCACCGTATTATGCGGCTTTAGGGTTAGTGGGTGGTTCTGGGGCGGGGTGTATATTTATAATAAAATGGGGGGTTAGTTTCTTGCCTTTAGTATTATTTCTTGTATATTTAGGGGGGATGATGGTTGTGTTTGCTTATTGTGCTGCGTTAGTAGCGGAGCCTTACCCTGAGGCGTGGGGGAGTCGAGTAGTAATGGTCTACCTTGTAGTATATAATTTGTCATTATTGGTAATATGGTGGGTACAGTCGGAGTACTATGGAGGGGTAACAATACCGTTTTCCGGGGTGGGGTGGGAACCGGGGGGTGACGAGTGATGGGGGGTAGGGAATGTGTTGTGTTGTGGGGGATGAATTTTGTTCTTCGTGGGATGGGGTTTATTATTAACCCTGTTTGGGGTCTTGGAGGTGGTGCGGGGGCATAAAGGAGGAGGAGCTTTACGGGCTGTAAGATATATAGAGTAAGCGTGACTATAATAGGTGGCAGTTGCAGGGTTAAAGGGTTGAGTATACTAGAGTATTGGGGGCCATAAGGGGTTGATCTAATAATTTTTATAGCTAGAATCGTGAAAAGTAAAGTAATGAAAAAGGCTGAGAGATAAAGTTTAATCCAGGCTGTCTGAGCCATCCGCACTACTTTAATGGGGGTTGATTGGAAATGTTCTGTATAGGAGGGCCCCAGTTTTTTGTGCATAATTGATTCTAGAACATGGGCAATAATTTGTCCGGCTGAATTAAGGGTTATTACGGTGATGGTGCGGTGGAATAAGTGGTTAAAAAATGAAGGATCATATTCTTTAGATGTGTTTTGCTCGGGGATTATAGTTCAAAAAGTTTTTGTTAATTCATAGGCGATAATAAAAGCAAGAATTGTTACAATTAGGGCGGTTAATTTTATGTAAGTCGGCATGGTATGGATGTGGGGGTGACTGGGCAGTGTGATCTTAAAAATTAAAATTCCAGCCAGGATGGAGCCTAAGGCAAGTCGTGTTAATGGATTTAGAACTCGATTGTCATTTTCATCACACACCAAGATGGGATTTATTCGGGGCTCTATTATTGAGGCAAAATAAATTAGACGTATACTGTAAATTGCGGTGAACGCAGTAGCTACAAGTGTTAGGAGGAGGGCTGCGAAGTTTACATAAGATGTGCTTGCTGCTTCAATAATGGCGTCTTTAGAGTAAAATCCGGCAAGGAACGGAGTTCCTATGAGGGCGAAGCTGCCGATAGAGAGGCATGTGGTTGTCATTGGAAGAGCATATTGAAGTCCTCCTATATTTCGGATGTCTTGTTCGTCGTTAAGGGAGTGGATAATGAGGCCGGAGCATAAAAATAACATTGCCTTGAAGAATGCGTGAGTACAAATGTGGAAAAAGGCAAGGTAGGGGAGGTTGAGTCCAATAGCCACCATTATTAGGCCTAGTTGGCTGGAGGTTGAGTAAGCAATAATTTTTTTAATATCATTTTGCGCGAGAGCATAAGCGGCGGCGTAAAATGTGGATATAGCACCTAGGCAAAGGCAGGCTGTCAGGGCCATAGAATTTTGGGATAGCAGGGGGTGTATGCGGATGAGAAGAAAAATGCCTGCTACTACTATAGTACTAGAGTGTAAGAGAGCAGAAACTGGTGTGGGGCCTTCTATTGCTGAGGCAAGTCAGGGGTGGAAGCCGAATTGGGCGGATTTGCTGGCTGCAGCCGTGATAAATCCCAGTAGGATTGGGAAATGTGGGGATATTGAGAGGATGTAGGGGAGGCCTAGAGATTGGGTATTCGATAAAAGTCAGCAGAAAACTACGAGGAACCCGATGTCCCCTGCACGGTTATAGAGCACAGCTTGTAAAGCCGCAGTGGCGGCGTTTGATCGGGCGTGATACCAGCCGATCAGAAGGAAGGACATAATTCCTACGCCTTCTCAGCCTACAAAGAATATACAAAGGTTGCCAGAGCAAACAAGGACAATTATGGCGAGAAGAAAAATCAGAAGATACTTGAAGAATATATCGATGTTGGGGTCAGATTGCATATACCAAGTAGAAAATTCTAGGATGCTTCATGTAACTAGGAAGGCAACGGGAAGAAAAAGAAGGGTGTATAAATCAAATTGTGTTGTGAAGGAGAGTCCGGAGGTCCCTAAGTTAAATCATGTTGTGGTGGCTGAAGCATTGGCATTGTCGTCATTAAGAAAAGCGTACAGGGGGAAGAGGGAAATAATGAACGCTGTTTTCACCGTCTTTTGAGCTTGCAAGTGGAAAGATTTAGGTCGGGAATTAATAAGGGTTCAAACGATTAATGCAATTATGAGGATAGAGGAAGATAATGTGACCAGATTGGTTAGGGTGGGCATAGCTCACACTAGCGTTTAGAGTAGTGTGTGTGAGCAAACCACAGAATTGAACTGTGGCCGTGGGTAATTAGCAGTTCCCACTTCTCCAGTTAAGCTCGGTGAATAAAAGGGTTTCAACCTTTATTACTAGAATCACAATCTAGCGTTTTTGTTAAACTATATTTACAGAAGATAAGTTCTGGGTTAAGGATAAGAAGAAAGCCGGGTAAAATGTGCAGAAAAAGAAGAAGGTGTTCGCGAATTTGGTAGGGAAAAAGAGTTTTGATATGGTTTGGCAGAGGGCCTCGTTGGGTAGACCAGAGGGTATAGAGGGTGTAAGCGGTTGTAAAAATTAAATTGAGGGCTACGATTAAGAAGGCAGTGGGGGATCAGTTGAATAGTGAAAGTATAATAAGAACTTCGCCGGCGAAGTTAATTGATGGGGGGAGGCCTATGTTAAGAAGCATAATAATTAGTCACCATACTCCGGCAAGGGGAAAAATGAGTAATATGCCGCGTAGAAGAATTATAGTCCGGCTATTTGTGCGTTCATAGGAAGTATTAGCGAGGCAGAAGAGGGCTGAAGATGTAAGGCCGTGGGCGATTATTATCACTATTGCTCCCGAATAGCTTCATGGAGAGGAGATTAGAACGGCGGCGACTACAAGATTTATATGGCTAACTGAGGACATAGCAATGAGTGATTTTAGGTCCGTTTGTCGGAGACAGAGTAGCGCAGTAGCTAGGACGCCTAGGATAGCAATGAGTATAATGGGTAGTGTTTGGCTTAGGTCATTTTCTTGAAGGAGGGGGGATGTTCGGAGAATGCCGTATCCTCCAAGTTTTAGTAGGGTGCCTGCTAGGATCATAGAGCCTGCAATTGGTGCTTCTACATGTGCTTTGGGGAGTCATAGGTGGAGGCAATAAATGGGTAGTTTAACTAGGAATGCTGCGTTGTAGATTGTTCAGAATAAGCCCGGGTAATTTGTTGCGGCTTGAGTAATGTGTAGAGTATGAGTTAGGGTTGGTAGGAGAGAGCCGTGTGTGGAATAGAATTTAGTAATTCAGATTATGAGGGGAATTGCCCCTAGTATCGTGTAGAATGCTAGATATATGCCGGCTTCTAGACGTCGTTCTTGGGCGCCTCAGCGGGTAATAACAATTATAGTAGGAACTAGCGAGGCTTCAAAAAAGATAAAGAACAGCATTAAGTCTGGGGTAGTGAAAGCTAAGAGAGTTGTGAGCTGTAAGAATGTAATATTAAGAATGTAGGTTCGCTGGCGGTTGATGGGTTCTAGGCGTATTTTACTTTGGCTGGCTAATATAGTAAGGGGGAATAATCAGCAGGTTAAAATGGCGAGAGGACCAGAAATTTTATCAACAAGAAATAGAGGATTGGCAAAATTAAAATCTTGGAGGAATATTCATGAGAGGGAAAAAAGTGTAATGAAAAAACCTTGGCTGGTGGCTAAGGTTCACATATGTTTGGCTGGGGCTATAAAGACCGTAGGGAATACTGAAATTCAGGCAGACAAGATTATTAGCATTGTAGGAGGTTTAGGGTTTTTAGATTATCAGTGCCGTGGGAGCGGGCTGTGGCAATTATTAAGGAGAGGCCTAGAGCGGCTTCGCAGGCTGACATTGTAAGTATAACTAGGGGGCTTATAAAGGGATTTAATGATAGTTGACTGGGTAAGAGGCTAAGACCAATAAAGATAGTAAGTATTATGCCCTCTAAGCATAGGAGGGCTGATAAGAGGTGTATGCGGTGAAAGGATAGGCCTGCGAGGACAATAGAAAATATTATAGTTAGTATAAGGGTCACAGGGGTATCATGGACTTAAACCATAATTAGCTGAGTCGAAATCAGCTGTCTTTATTGGACTAATACCCCATTCGGCTCATTCAAGGCCTCCTTGGAGTCACTCGTAGATAAAACCAATGGTTAGGAGAATAATAATTACAGAGGCTCAAGCAATGGCTATGGTGGGGGTTTGGAGTTGGATGGCTCAGGGGGTTGGGAGAAGTAATGCAATTTCTAGATCAAAAAGTAAGAAGAGAATAGCTACTAGGAAAAATCGTATAGAATAGGGGAGGCGGGCAGATCCGAGGGGATCAAACCCGCATTCGTATGGAGAAAGTTTTTCTGTGTCGGGGGAAATGAGGGGGAGCCAGAAACTAATGGCAGCTAGGACGGCTGATAGAAGAAAGGCAATAGAGAAGTATATTAACATTATTTTCTCTCGGAGTTTAACCAAGGCCAGATGATTGGAAGTCATCTATACTACTATACTAAGAAAATATGAGCCTCATCAGTAGATTGAAACATAGAGGAAGAGTCAGACAACGTCTACAAAATGTCAATACCAAGCGGCGGCTTCGAATCCAAAATGGTGTTGTGAAGTAAAATGAAAAAATAACTGGCGGAGAAGGCAGGCAATGAGAAAAATAGAGCCGATAATTACATGCAGCCCGTGGAAGCCTGTGGCTACGAAGAATGTGGTGCCGTAAATCCCGTCTGCAATTGTGAAAGGGGCTTCATAGTATTCCATAGCTTGAAGGAAAGTGAAGTAAAGGCCCAGGGAGACTGTGATGGTAAGGGCCTGAAGAGTACCTTTACGGTCAGCTTGCATAATGCTGTGGTGGGCTCAGGTAACGGAGACTCCAGAGGCGAGCAGAACGGCTGTATTTAGAAGAGGAATTTCAAAGGGGTTAAAGGGGATAATTCCTGCTGGTGGTCAGCATTCTCCTACGTCCGGTGTAGGGGCGAGACTAGCGTTATAAAATGCTCAGAAGAAGCCAACGAAAAAAAATACTTCGGAGGTAATAAATAAAATTATGCCGTAGCGAAGACCTTTTTGTACGGGTGGGGTGTGATGGCCTTGGAAGGTCCCTTCGCGGACGACATCTCGCCATCATTGGAATATTGTTAGTAATATTAAAATAAGGCCTAAGGCTAAGACAGTGAAAGTGCCAAAATGAAATCACGCGGCAAGACCTGACGTGACTGAAAAAGCGGCGGCGGCCCCTGTGAGGGGTCAAGGGCTGGGGTTAACTATGTGGAAGGCGTGTGCTTGGTGGGCCATAAGTATTTTCTTGTAGATACAGGCTTAAAAGTAAGACAAAAACGTAAGCTTGAATCATGGCGACCGCAATTTCCAAAATTGTAAGAAGAACCAGGATGGAGAAGGTTAATAATGAAGCTAAGGCAGATAGGGGATAAATTGCGGTCACGGCTGATGAAATAAGGTGAATTAGGAGATGTCCGGCTGTGAGATTGGCAGTGAGTCGGACTCCTAAAGCTAGGGGTCGGATAAAAAGGCTGATAGTTTCGATTAAGATTAGAATAGGGATGAGGGGGGTTGGGGTTCCTTCTGGAAGAAAGTGTGCTAGAGAGTGATTAAATTGGTTGCGGAAGCCTGTAAGAACAGTTGCTAGTCAGAGTGGAACGGCCAGTCCTAAGTTAATTGATAATTGGGTTGTTGGTGTAAATGTATACGGTAATAGGCCCAGTAGATTTATGCTTAGCAGGAAAGCTATTAGGGAAGTTAAAAGGAAGGCCCACTTATGGGCTGGCATATTTAGGGGTAGAAGAAGTTGCTTGGTAAATGAGGTTAGAAATCAGTTTTGGGAGGTTATAAGGCGGTTGTTGACTCATTTAGCGGAGGGTGCGGGGAATAGTAGTCAGGGGGTAAGTATAGCTAGAAAAATAAGGGGGATGCCGAGAGAAGTTGTAGAGGCAAATTGGCTAAATAAATCTATTATCATGGTCAGGTTCACACATAATTATTTGTTTTAGTACTTTTGGGATTAGGTTCATTGAGATTAATGTGGTTTAAAATTTTGGAGGGTGCCAGGGAGAGGAAAATTAGTCACACAAGGATAAGATAACAGAGTCACGGTACCGGGTTGAGTTGGGGCATGTCATTAAGGGTGGTTGGAATCACCTGTCTACAGATTAAAAGGCTGTCGCTAACCTACAGCTTCTTAATGAGGCGTTTTGGGTGACACTAATTCAGTTTAAGAAATTTGTTACTGGGAGGGCTTCAATCACAATAGGTATGAAGCTGTGATTGGCTCCGCAGATCTCAGAGCATTGACCATAATAGATTCCGGGGTGGGCGATGAGAAAAGAAGTTTGGTTTAGCCGGCCTGGAATTGCGTCAGATTTAACACCTAGGGCGGGGACAGCTCAGGAGTGGAGGACGTCTTCAGCAGTGATAAGGATTCGTGCGGCTGTACCGATGGGGGTGACCATTCGGTTATCTACTTCTAGGAGGCGGAAGTGGCCCGGCTCTAGGTCTTTTGTAGGTGTCATATAAGAGTCAAAATTTAAGTCAGTAAAGTCTGAATATTCGTAGCTTCAATATCATTGGTGACCAATTGTTTTTACGGTTATATCCGGGTTACTAATTTCGTCTATTAAGTAAAGAATGCGCAAAGATGGTAGTGCAATTACAATGAGAATAACAGCTGGTATGATAGTTCAGACTATTTCAATTTCTTGGGCATCAATTGTGTTGGTGCTAGAAAGTTTAGTCGTTATTAAGACAGAGATGATATATAAGACGAGTATACTAATTAAGAGTACCGCCATGAGAGTGTGGTCGTGAAAATGAAGTAATTCTTCTATGATGGGGGAGGCTGCGTCTTGGAAGCCGAGTTGGGTGGGGTGTGCCATGGAGGGGTGCAAGAGTTCAACTAGCAATTCGGCCTTGACAAGGCGGTGTTATCATTTAACTAATCCCTCAAAGGAAGTGACAGAGAGGCTATGTGTCTGGCTTGAAACCGGGGTACGGGGGTTCAATTCCCTCCTTTCTTGGGCCAATTTAATGGAGAAGGTTGACTCTTCAAATGTGTGGTAGTGAGGTGGGAATCCCAGAACCCACTCAATGTTAGTTGATGCTAGTTCTGCCCCGGGGAATAGACGTTTGGCGGCGAAGGCCTCCCAAATAATAAACATTATTATAACTACAGCTACGAGGGAGATTAGTGAGCCAATAGATGAGACTGTGTTTCACAAGGTATAAGCATCTGGATAATCAGAGTAGCGGCGTGGCATTCCTGCCAAGCCAAGAAAATGTTGGGGAAAAAATGTTAAATTTACCCCGGCGAATATAACGACAAAATGGATTTTGGCTCACAAATTGTGAAGGGTGAAGCCTGTGAATAACGGAAATCAGTGAACAAACCCGGCCATGATAGCAAAGACAGCTCCCATAGATAGAACATAATGAAAGTGGGCTACGACATAGTACGTATCGTGGAGAACAATATCAATAGAGGAGTTTGCTAGTACGATACCGGTGAGGCCTCCAACCGTGAAAAGAAAGATGAACCCGAGGGCCCAAAGTATTGGAGCATCCCATTTAATGACTCCCCCATGTATTGTAGCTAGTCAGCTGAAGACTTTGACCCCGGTTGGGATAGCAATGATCATCGTAGCAGATGTAAAGTAGGCTCGTGTGTCCACATTAAGGTCAGTTGTAAATATGTGGTGGGCCCAAACAATAAAGCCTAAGAGACCAATAGAGAGTATTGCTCATACTATTCCCATGTACCCGAAGGGCTCTTTTTTGTTAGAGTAGTAGGCTACTACATGCGAGATGATGCCGAAGCCTGGGAGGATAAGAATATAGACTTCAGGGTGGCCAAAGAATCAGAATAGGTGTTGGTAGAGAACTGGGTCTCCGCCTCCAGCAGGGTCAAAGAAGGTGGTGTTTAGATTTCGGTCTGTGAGGAGTATGGTGATCCCAGCGGCTAGGACTGGGAGGGAAAGTAGTAGGAGAACAGCAGTGATTAGCACGGATCAAACAAAGAGGGGTGTTTGGTATTGTGTTGTGGAGGCAGGTTTTATATTAATAATTGTTGTGATAAAATTGATGGCCCCTAGGATGGACGATACTCCGGCTAGGTGTAGTGAGAAGATGGCTAGATCTACTGATGGGCCTGCGTGGGCTAGGTTACCAGCTAATGGGGGATAAACTGTTCAGCCTGTGCCCGCTCCGGCTTCGACTGTGGAAGAAGCCAGGAGGAGAAAAAAGGATGGGGGCAGCAGTCAAAAGCTTATGTTGTTTATTCGGGGGAAGGCTATGTCAGGGGCTCCAATCATCAGCGGGACTAGTCAGTTTCCAAAGCCTCCAATTAGAATGGGTATGACCATAAAGAAAATTATTACGAATGCGTGGGCAGTGACAATGACATTATAAATCTGGTCATCTCCCAGGAGGGTGCCGGGTTGGCTTAGTTCTGCCCGAATGAGTAGGCTTAGGGCTGTCCCAACTATGCCGGCTCAGGCCCCAAAGATTAAGTAGAGGGTTCCAATATCTTTATGATTAGTAGAGAAAAATCAGCGGGTGAATATCACGGGTAAAGTGGCCGAGCAGGCGGCGGATTGTAGCTCCGAAGACAGAGGTTTGAGTCCTCTCTTTACCAGGCCTTGTGGTGTTATCATGTGGGGTTGCAAACCTCAAGACGCAGGTTAACGCCTGCCGGGGCTTCTCCCGTTTTTTCCATAGACGGGAGAAGTAGAATGAAGCTCGCTGGATAGAGTGTTTAGCTGTTAACTAAAATATTACGGGATCGAGGCCCGTCATTCTAGAGGGCTTTATCTTAATTTAAAGAGCCTGAGTTGCATTCAGGAGATGTAGGTTAATGTCCTGCAAGTCCTACAGAAACTGAAGGGGTTTAACCTTCACTTAAGGCTTTGAAGGCCTTTGGTCTGTGTTAGCCTAAGTTTCTAGATAAGGAGAATAGTAGGTGTAAGAGGGAGGAGGATAAGGGCCAGGGTACTCATGATTGCGGTTGGTGAATGCGATTTTGGGGTGGTTCGTCAAATGAGTAGTGAGTTAGGTGTGTTGGGTGAAAGAGTTAAGGTGATGATATACGCTAGTCGTAGATAAAAAAAGAGGGCTAGTAAGGAGATAAGCATAATTACTGCAGCGAGTAGGGTTGCGTTTTGTTTCACTAATTCAAGGGTAATTATGAGTTTGGGGGCAAATCCTGTGAGTGGTGGAAGGCCTGCTAGGGACAACATAATAAGCATGGTAATTGCGGAGAGGGCGGGGTTTTTTGATCATGAGGCGGAGATTTGTGATATTTTTGTGGTGGATGTTACAGTTAGAGACATAAATATAGCGGCTGTTATAATAAAATAAAGTAGAAAGTTGAAGAAGGAGAGCAGTGGGCTAAATTTTAGAACAATCACAATTCATCCCAGGTGCCCGATGGAGGAGAAGGCTATAATTTTTCGGAGTTGAGTTTGACCAATGCCGCCCCAGCCCCCAATTAAAATAGATGTGAGGCCTAAGGCAATTGTTAGGTCAAGGTTGACGAGGTGGGAGATTTGAAGAAGAAGTGATATAGGGGCAATTTTTTGTCAGGTAGACAGGATTAGTCCTGTCGAGAGTGAAATTCCTTGAAGGACTTCAGGTATCCAGAAGTGTAGAGGGGCTAGGCCGAGTTTTATTATAAGAGCAATTGAAAGGGTACCCATAGGTAAATCTGTGAGAGAAATAAAATTTCATTCCCCAGTTTGTCATGCATTGATGAGACATGAAAATAGAATTAGGGCGGAGGCTGCGGCTTGGGTTAAAAAATATTTTGTGGCAGCTTCAATGGCCCGTGGGTGAGGCGTTTTTGTTATTAGAGGAATGATAGCGAGGGTATTAATTTCTAGGCCAATTCAGGCTAGCATTCAATGGTAGCTGGAGAGAGTAACGGTAGTTCCGACGGCGAGGCTTGATAGGGAAATTGTAAGGGCGAGGGGGTTAATTAGTAAAGGAAGGATTTTAACCAACATTGTTGGGGTATGGGCCCAAAAGCTTATTTAGCTTACCTTACTAAGGAGTAGTATAATGGAAGTGCAGAGGGTTTTGATCTCTCAGGTATAGGTTCAACTCCTATCTCTTTAAAGGAAGTGAGGGGGTTTGAACCCCTATTGGCCTCCCTATCAAGGAGGTCCCTAGCTTTCAGGCACACTTCCAGGGGAGCGGGGGGGTGAGGAGAAGGGAGGTTGGTATAGAGATAAAAAAAATGACCAGGGCAAGTGTGAGGGGGAGGAAGTTTTTTCATACGAGATGCATAAGCTGGTCATAGCGGAATCGGGGGTAAGAGGCTCGGATTCACAGGAAGCAGAGGGATAGAATGGAGGCTTTAATTATGAGTACAGATGCAGATAAGACTAGTAATAGAATAAAGGAGCTGAGAAAAACGATAGTCGAGAGGGTATTTATCATTAGGATATTGGCATATTCTGCAAGAAAAAATAGTGCGAAGGGGCCTCCTGCATATTCGACATTGAAGCCGGAGACTAGTTCAGATTCACCTTCGGTGAGGTCAAATGGGGCTCGGTTAGTTTCGGCGAGGGTGGAGACGAATCATATAAGAAATAGGGGTCAAAGAGGTAGGATAAACCAGGTCAATTCCTGTGAATAGGTGAAGGAGGAGAGGGTGAAGCCCCCTGCTAGAAAGACAGCACATAAAATAATCAGGGCCAGGGTGACTTCATATGAGATGGTTTGGGCGACGGCTCGGAGGGCACCAATTAAGGCGTACTTGGAGTTTGAGGCTCAACCTGAACCTAGAATTGTATAAACGGTGAGGCTAGAAATGGCAAGAAGGAATAGGATGCTGAGGTTCAGGTTCGAGTAGGGAATTGGTAGGGGAAAGGGGGTTCACATAATTATGGCAAGGGTTAGGGCAAGGGTGGGGGCTAGAATAAATAAAATTTGAGAGGATGTTGACGGGCGGATTGGTTCTTTAATAAATAGCTTTACGCCATCAGCGATAGGTTGTAAAAGTCCAAAGGGGCCAACGACGTTAGGACCTTTGCGGTGTTGTATGTAGCCTAAGATCTTTCGTTCAATTAGGGTCAAAAATGCCACTGCAAGCAGAATGGGGGCGATGTATAGAAGGGGCAAGAAGTAAATAAGTAAGAGCTTAATAGTTAGTAAGGGGATTTGAACCCCGGTTGAAAGGACTTAGATCTTTTGCATAACCAAGCTCTGCCATACTAACTACCCTGGTTTAGGGAGGGGTACTAGGTCTGGGCCAATTGAGATTACTTCATTAGTGGTAGGTGATGGCTTGTTTGGGCATTGGCCATGTTGCCCCGGTCCTTTCGTACTAGGGGGAGCACTTTATAGATAGAAACCGACCTGGATTACTCCGGTCTGAACTCAGATCACGTAGGGTTTTAATCGTTGAACAAACGAACCATCGGTAGCGGTTGCACCACCGGGATACCCTGATCCAACATCGAGGTCGTAAACCTACTTGTCGATATGGGCTCTTGAAGTAGATTGCGCTGTTATCCCCAGGGTAACTTGGTTCATTGATCGAATATCGGGTCATAAGCATTAGTTTAGTAATTCTTAGAGCTGTGTCTCATGGATAAGGGTGTTAGCCCATTTGTTATGGAGGTTAAGTTATACTCCGTGGTCCCCCCAACCTAAAACTAGCACGTAGATCTCTTGTGTTTAAGGGTATGGGGGCACAGAGGTGCGTGATGAGTTTAAAGCTCCATGGGGTCTTCTCGTCTTATATTTTGATCCCCGCTTCTTCACGGGGAGATCAGTTTCACTGATTAGAAAAAGGAGACAGTATAGCCCTCGTAGTGCCGTTGATACGAGTCCTCATTTAAAGAACAAGTGATTATGCTACCTTCGCACGGTTAGGGTACCGCGGCCGTTGAACTTTGTCACTGGGCAGGCTGGACCTCTTATGTTTTGTCAAGAGGCGATGTTTTTGGTAAACAGGCGAGGCTAAAATTTGCCGAGTTCCTTCTTTTTCTTTAAATCTTTCCTGAAATGTTCTAGTGTAAGGTTAACGTTGGGGGCTATAGGATTTTCTGGAGGATGTTGCTATAATTTGGCATTTACGTTAATAACCAATAGATAGTCTATTTTGGTTTATGTTTACATTTAGGAGAAAGGCAATTTCTTGTTACTAGTTCTAGCATGATAGCTTTTATATAATTATAAAATTATTCAGTAATAGTGAGGGGTTAGTGAAAATTTAAGGTATTGTGAGTAGGGAGTGGTTAAGCTTTGACGCTTTTCTAAAGGTGGCTGCTTTTAGGCCTACTTTATTTAAGTTACTCTTGTTTACCCTATGTTGTAGGCTGTGCCCTATTTCAAATAAGCTGTGCCTTATTTGAATAGCTCTTAAGTCTTGGGGTTTGTTTAGTTTAATGGGAAAACTTAAGGTAGAGCTAAAACTCTTTTTCTGAACAACCAGCTATCTCCAAGCTCGGTAGGCTTGTCACCTCTACTTGAGAATCTTCCCACTCTTTTGCAACAGAGACGGGTTGGCCCTTTTGGCTGTTCTGAAGTAGCTCGCTTGGTTTCGGGGTATCAAACTGAAAGTTACATTTTGCTTGGGTAGACTGGCTAGACCATGATGCAAAAGGTACGAGGTATTATCTCTGCTATTTGAGGCTTTAGGGTTATTTCATTTCTATTTCATTTTTCCCTTGCGGTACTTTATCTGAAGCGCTTAGAAATTTTTCGATCGCCTGTACTAAGATGTTAAAATGTTTTGTTTGTTAGTTTGGGTTTGGAGGGGTCATACGGATTAGTGGGCTAGATTTTAGGCTCAAAATGATCCGGGTTTAACAGATATTTCCTAGGTGTAAGCGAGGGGCTTTTGTTAAGCTACATTTTGTAGTATACCAAGTGCACTTTCCAGTACACTTACCATGTTACGACTTGCCTCTTCTAAAACGTGGTGTTGGGTTAGGAACATACGGGGTACTATTGAAGAGGGTGACGGGCGGTGTGTACGCGTCCCAGAGCCGGGTTAAAAAGAACACTCTATTTTCTTTTTACTACTAAATCCACCTTCATGACTAGGGTTTCACATAGTCTTTCGTTTGTTCTAGATTAGAAATTGTAGCCCATTACTTTCCGTCCCTTAAGCTGCACCTTGACCTGACGTGTTGATGGTGAAATCATTAAGCTTACTGCGGGCGTTCACATGGTAAGCTTTCGACGGAGGTATACAGACTGGTAGGCGAGGGATGGTTAGGTGAAGCGGGGATCATCGATTATAGAACAGGCTCCTCTAGTGGGGTGGGACACCGTCAAATCCTTTGGGTTTTAAGCATTGCTCGTAATTCCCTGGCGGTGTGGATGTGAGTTAATTGTTTACGGCTAGGCATAGTGGGGTATCTAATCCCAGTTTGTTTTCTTAGCTGTCGTGTATTCAAGGTAATATAGGATAACTTTCGTTTGTGTGTTTCTTAACAACAAGCATAAAACTACTAAGTGTTAATTTAATCCTAATTTTTGGGAACTTTAATCACGCTTAACGCCGGTGAGTATCAACTTGAGCCCACGGTGTAGCCGCGGCGGCTGGCACCGTGTTAGCCGGCCCTATTTTCCCTGACTGAGTCAAGCTGTCGCTTATGCGCAAAGTTAATCACTGCTGAGTACCCTTGGGGGTGTGGTGAGACTAGGTGTTGTGGGCAAGGACCTGTGCCTGATACCAGCTCCTTTACCTGGTGAAGGTTGAAAGGGCGTTCTCACGGGTGTGCTGAGACTTGCATGTGTAAGTTGGGAAACAGTTGATAATAAGGCCAGGACCAAACCTTTATACTCTTAGAACTTTTTAGGGTTCATCTTAGCGTTTTCAGCGCTATACTTTAAAGTTAAGCTATAAGAGTACAGGACATAGTTTAGGTAGAATGCCGGCTTTGGGGGCCGGAGGTAAAGGTTAAAGTCCTTTTGTTCTGAAGCCTTGGGCAGGGGTTAAGCTGCAGTCTCTGGCTTACAAGACCAGTGCTTTAACTTAAGCTACCAGGGCGTAGCTTTTACTTGGACTTGCACCAAGAGATGCTGGCGCCTAAGGCCAGTGGAGGGCTCTTTTCCTTTAAAAGCCGTGTGGTTGGGCAGGCACGTCTTATATGTAGAGATTCGTCTGTGGGGGTGTTGGGAAAATAGGCATAGGAGTGCAGTAGGCGGGTGTTTGTAGCATACTGTGTTTGTGGATGAGCAGGCAAAGCATAGAGGTTAGATTATATAATGCGCATGCAAACGGCCATATAATAAGGTTATAGAATGGGGTACACAACAGAAGTAAGGATAATATTAATGGGGAGGGGTTGTATTACAGTAGTGTACATGTGTGATATATAAGACAGCAAAGTAACAGTACTATGGTGTGTGTATAAGGGGGGTTGTAT